AAGCGCATTATTTAAATAGTGTAAATAGATGCATTTTGGGCTAAGAAATACATTGCTTGGGGTTTTCCTGTTTACGGGGGGTTTTCAGGATTGTTAGAGACCTTAGGAGTGTAGGGGGGTAGGGGGGTTTTACGCGAATCTACCCAGGGGGGTATCTTAGGTCTCTTAGGAGTAAGAAGCTCATCATTATGCTCATGAGATACCTATATGCAATTCTTCTGTAATGTCTTTTATCACTCATAACATTTACGCGGCAAGCAAGAAAAATGTTCAACCTTGTCAGCTATTCCCGTGTGCACTCTGAAATGCCAAGTGAAAGGAAACCAAAAAAGAGAACCCCTTATCCGCTGGAGTGAACGCCCGGCATGTTGGGTAACGAGGAGTATGTATTAACACCATTAACTTATGCAAGCGTCGATGAAAGTGTGAGGAATGATACCAATAAATGGCCCTGAAGTAGGAACCAAATGCCAGGAATAGTTCACTGTGTGAAACCCCCACAATAATTGTCCCTCACCTTCAATAACAGTATGCATTAAGAAATCATTCGTTGGTCGGTTCTTACTACATTAAGATTTTGCAGAATAAGGGATGGTGAGTCCTGGTATATATTTACTTATTCTAGTTTGTTGGAGTTTTCGATTTCGATTAGTTCGCTAAACGATTAAGTCTGTAGTTACAGGTTATGCTTTTAGTCTCGCTTGTATTTATGGTGGTGTATGAATGGTTAACACCTAGATGTGTTGATTAAACATGTATGTCCTAAAGCATTATATATTATGGTTTACATAATATAATGGTGTAAATACATATATGTATATGCAAAGAGTAGTTTAGCTTAGAATACTAGCTTTGGGAGTTAGTGGTGAGGGTTAAAATCCCTTCTCTTTGAGCAGTAGAGGGGATTTTAACCCCTGACGTCCGGTTTACAAGACCGGCGCTCTGAAGCTGAGCTACTAGTGCAGGCCCATCCGAGGGCTTTGTTTTCTAGCCATCCTGCTAAGGGGGCGAGAACTAGGAATAATAGGAAGTACAGGACGGAGGCGACTTGTCCGATGATGATAAATGGATGTTCGACAGGCATACCGCCAATTCAGGTGAGGATAGCAACGTTTGCAATTAGGGTTCAGAATAGGAATTGAGTTACGGGTCGGAATGTTAGTCCTCGTTGTTTGGATGTGTGGAGGATAGGGACGACTATAAGGACGAGAATAGAAGCCAGGAGTGCCAGAACACCTCCTAGTTTGTTGGGAATTGAACGTAGGATGGCGTAGGCAAATAGGAAGTATCACTCAGGCTTGATGTGAGGGGGTGTGACTAGGGGGTTGGCGGGGGTGAAGTTGTCCGGGTCTCCTAGAAGGTTTGGGGCAAATAGTGCTAGGGAAGTCAGGGCGATTAATACGACTACGAAGCCTAGCAGGTCTTTGTATGAGAAGTAAGGGTGGAAGGAGATTTTGTCCACGTCTGAGTTAAGGCCCAGGGGGTTGTTTGACCCAGTTTCGTGGAGGAATAGAAGGTGGAGAACAGTTACTGCTGCAATAATAAAGGGCAGGAGGAAGTGGAATGCAAAGAATCGGGTGAGAGTGGCATTGTCTACTGAGAAGCCCCCTCAGATTCATTGAACTAGGGTGTTTCCTACGTAAGGGATGGCGGAGAGAAGGTTGGTAATGACAGTCGCGCCTCAGAAAGACATTTGTCCTCATGGCAGGACGTAGCCCACAAAGGCAGTGGCCATAACTAGGAGTAGAAGAACGACTCCGATGTTTCATGTTTCTTTGTAGAGGTATGAGCCGTAATAAAGGCCTCGGCCGATGTGGAGGTAAATGCAGATGAAGAAGAAGGAAGCACCGTTGGCGTGGAGGTTACGAATTAGTCATCCGTAGTTTACATCACGGCAGATGTGTGCAACGGAAGAGAAGGCCATACTAATGTCAGAGGTGTAGTGTATAGCAAGGAAAAGTCCGGTTAGGAGCTGGGCAATTAAGCAAAGGCCAAGTAGGGAGCCAAAGTTTCATCATACTGAAATATTGGAGGGTGCGGGGAGGTCAACTAGTGCGTCGTTAGCAATTTTTAGTAGTGGGTGGGTTTTACGTAGGCTTGCCATTTAGAGGTTCTTGTAGTTGAATAACAACGGTGGTTTTTCAAGCCATTAGTCCTGGTTAGAGTCCTGGCAGGAATTATGACCTATATTATGTCTTTGTTTTTATTTGGTTTAGTACTGGGTTTAGTTGCTGTTGCTTCTAATCCGTCTCCATACTTTGCTGCCTTAGGGTTGGTAGTGGTAGCAGGGTTGGGGTGTGGTGTTTTGGTCGGGCATGGGGGCTCTTTTTTGTCCTTGGTCCTGTTCTTGATTTATTTGGGGGGAATGTTGGTTGTATTTGCTTATTCTGCGGCGCTTGCCGCCGAGCCTTATCCTGAGAGTTGAGGTAGTCGGCCCGTTGCGGCTTACATGGTTATGTATGTGGCGGGGGTGGCTTTAGTTTCTGGGCTATTCTGAGGGGGGTGGTACGAGTCTTCTTGGGTCTCAGTTGATGAGCTTGGTGATTTTTCTACAGTGCGTGGGGATATTGGGGGTGTGGCACTGATATACTCGTTGGGGGGTGGGATGTTAGTAATTAGTGCATGGGTTCTTCTTCTTACGCTGTTTGTAGTGCTAGAGTTAACACGCGGACTTAGCCGGGGGACTCTTCGAGCAGTCTAAAGGATAAAAATCAGGGTTGCGAGGGTGAAAGTTAGTAGGAATAGGGTGAGGTAGGTTTTGATCATTCCTTGTTGTGTGTTGCTTGTCGTTGTGATGAGGGGAAGATTAAGGGAGGCTGTTGCTTTAGGGCCTGATTTTTCTAGTCAGGTTTGGTCGATTATTTGGCTGGCGATTGCTTGGCCTAGGGTGAGGTTAAGTTTTGGGGTGAGTCGATGAATGACGGCTGGGAAGAAGCCTAGTATGTTAGAAAAGTGGTGGGAGATAAGTTGAGGTGTAGGTTTGAATTGTTTGCTTGTTAGCGATGCTAGCTCTAGGGCCAGGAGCAGGCCAAGGATGGTAACTGTCAGGGCAGCTAGCTTAAGGAGAGGGGGTATGGATATAACGGGTGTTTTAAGAGGGAGAATGTTTGAGGTGATTAGGAGTCCGGCGACAATGCTTCCTCAGGCTAGTCGTTTGATGGGGTTGATGACTGCCGGGTTGTTTTCGTTAATAGGGGAGAGTGAGTTGAATCGGGGGTGGCCTATAGCAACGAAGAAAACAACTCGGAGGCTGTAGATAGCTGTAAATGAGGTGGCTAGGAGTGTAAGGGTTAGGGCTCAGGCGTTTAGATGGGATGTGTTGAGTGCCTCGATAATTGCATCTTTGGAGAAGAAACCTGCGAGGAAGGGGGTGCGTGGAAGGGCAAGACTGCCAAGGGTAAGACAAGAAGATGTAAAGGGGGTGAGGTGGTGTATTCCCCCCATTTTTCGGATGTCTTGTTCGTCGTTGAGGCTGTGAATAATTGAGCCCGAGCATAGGAATAGTATTGCTTTGAAGAAGGCGTGGGTACAGATGTGCAGGAAGGCAAGTTGGGGTTGATTAAGTCCGATGGTGACCATTATTAATCCTAGCTGACTTGATGTGGAGAAGGCAACGATTTTTTTGATGTCGTTTTGGGTGAGGGCACAGGTAGCTGTAAATAGGGTGGTGAGGGCTCCCAGGCAGAGGCAGGTTGTTAGGGCAGTTTGGTTGTTTTCTATAAGGGGGCTTATTCGGACCAAGAGGAAAATTCCTGCGACGACCATTGTGCTGGAGTGTAGTAGGGCAGAGACCGGTGTAGGGCCTTCCATGGCAGAAGGAAGTCATGGGTGAAGGCCGAATTGGGCTGACTTTCCAGTTGCTGCAAGGATTAGGCCAAGAAGAGGAAAGGTAAGATCAAAGTCTTTGGCGGCTGCAAATATTTGTTGTATTTCTCAGGAGTTAAGGTTTGTTGCTATTCATGCTATAGCGAAGATCAGGCCGATGTCTCCGACTCGGTTGTAAAGGACTGCTTGTAGGGCAGCTGTGTTTGCGTCTGCTCGGCCGTATCATCAGCCGATAAGGAGGAAGGATATGATGCCTACGCCTTCTCAGCCGATAAAGATCTGGAACATGTTATTGGCTGTTACAAGGATAATCATAGCGATTAGGAAAACGAGAAGGTACTTGAAGAAGCGGTTTATGAAGGGGTCTGCATGTATGTATCAGGATGCGAATTCGAGAATAGATCATGTAACGTATAGTGCGATAGGGGTGAAGATAATCGAGTAGTGGTCAAATTTGAAGCTAATATTTACGTCGAAGGTTAGGGTGTTTATTCAGTTTCAGTTGGTGATGATCGTCTCTGCGCCTTCGTTGAGGAAGAGGAAGAGGGGGAGGAGACTAACAAAGAAGGCTAATTTTACGGCTGTTTTGACTTGGGAGAGGGCTCAGTTAGCATCTTGGGGGCGGGGGGTTAGGGTCGTAAGGACTGGATAGACTAGTAGTGAAAAAATGATGATTAAGCTGGAGGTTATTATTAGGGAGGTGGGATGCATAGCTGCTACTTGGATTTGCACCAAGAGTTTTTGGTTCCTAAGACCAACGGATGAGCTGTTATCCTTTAGAAGCATTGGCGAGTGAGCCCAGGGGTTCAACCAAGGTGGCGAAGATTAGCAGTCTTCGTTGCTAGCGAGCCTCTCTCGGTGGATAAGGGGATTTTAACCTCTGTCTTTAGAATCACAATCTAATGTTTTAGTTAAACTATATCTACAGGCGGTTCAACCTCAAATTAGCTCGGGTTTGAGAATAAGGAGAAGGAGGGGAAGAAGGTGGAGGGCTATCAGGAGGTGTTCTCGAGAGTGAGAGGGGTCTAAGGCGATGATGTGGGCTGGCAGTGGGCCTCGTTGAGTCATCAGGAACATATATAGTGAGTAACCGGCAGTGATTAGTGTGCCCGCTCCTGTTAAAATAAGGGTTCATCATGATCAGTTGAATAATGAGGTGATAATCATTAGTTCTCCTATAAGATTGGGTAGAGGGGGAAGGGCAAGATTGGCCAGGCTGGCGATGAATCATCAGGTTGTTATAAGGGGGAGGGCCATTTGGAGTCCTCGGGCTAGAACTATTGTTCGGCTGTGTGTTCGTTCATAGTTGGTGTTAGCTAAGCAGAAGAGGGCAGAGGATGTCAGGCCGTGGGCAATTATTAGGATAAGGGCACCGGTGAAGCCTCAGGGTGTTTGGATGAGGATTCCTCCGACTACTAGTCCCATATGGCTAACTGAGGAATAGGCAATAAGGGATTTTAGGTCCGTTTGTCGTAGGCAGATTGAGCCAGTCATGATTACTCCTCAGAGTGCGAGGATGAGGAAGGGGTAGCTCAGTTCTTTGGTTAGGGGCTCAAGGACTACTAGTATTCGCATTATTCCGTAACCGCCTAATTTTAGGAGGACAGCGGCAAGTACTATAGACCCTGCAACGGGGGCTTCTACGTGGGCTTTGGGAAGTCAAAGGTGGACGCCGTAGAGGGGTATTTTCACTAGGAAGGCCAGTAGACAGCCGGCTCATCACAGCTTGTCTGCGTAGGTTGTGAGTTGAAGGGGGTTGGAGAATTGAAGTGTTAGGAGAGAGAGGGTTCCGGTGCTGTTTTGGAGAAGAAGGAGTGCGACAAGAAGAGGAAGTGATCCTGCTAGCGTGTAAAATAGGAAATAAGTGCCGGCGTTTAGTCGCTCTGTTTGGTTTCCTCAGCGGGTGATGAGAAATAGCGTAGGGATGAGGGTTGCTTCAAACATGATATAGAACATAATAATCTCAGTGGCACCAAAGGCTATAATTAGGAAAATTTGTAGGGAGGTGAGGAGGGTAATGTACATTCGTTGGCGATTAATAGGTTCCTGGGCTGTGTGGTTTTGACTGGCGAGAATTATAAGAGGAAGGAGTCAGCAGGTAAGGACTAAGAGAGGGGTAGATAGGGGGTCGGTTGCCATATATGGATTAAGGCAGGATCAGCCTGTTTCTGAGAGGTTTTTTAGTCAGGTGAGGCTGGCTAGTGCGATTACTAGGCTGTGCAGAAGTGCGGTTGGTCATAATCATTTGGCAGAGACTAGCCAAGTTGTCGGAACGAGCATGAGGGTGGGGATTAAGATTTTTAGCATTGTAGGAGGTTTAAGCTCTGAAGGCGGTCGGTTCCGTGGGTTCGGGCGGTGGCTACTAGAAGAGCAAGCCCTGCACTTGCTTCACAGGCTGAGAATGCGAGTAGAAGTATTGGGGATGCTGAGAAGTGGGTGGTGCTTAGTTGTAGGGCTCATAGGGAGAGGGCAATAAATAGAGAAAGCATTATTCCTTCTAGACACAGGAGTGCGGAGAGAAGGTGGGTTCGGTGGAATGCTAGCCCTGTTAGTCCTAGTATGAAGGCTGAGGAGAAGGTGAAGTGAACTGGGGTCATTAGGTGATTGTGGACTTTAACCACAATTTTTTGAGCCGAAATCAAATGTTTTTCTTAAACTAATTACCTACTCGGCCCATTCGAGACCTCCTTGAAGTCATTCGTAGATGAGGCCTAGGGTAAGGAGGATTAGAACAGCTGAGGCTCAGAAGAAGGTTAATAGGGGGGATGAGAGTTGGTCGCCTCATGGAAGGGGAAGAAGGAGGGCAATTTCCAGGTCAAAAAGAAGGAACAAAATTGCTACGAGAAAAAAGCGTAGGGAAAAGGGGAGTCGAGCAGAGCCGAGGGGGTCAAAGCCGCATTCGTAGGGGGAGAGTTTTTCGTGGTCAGGTGTTATTTGCGGTAGTCAGAAGGAGACGATTGCGAGGATGGTGGAAAGTGCAATGGCAATAATAATGATTGTTGTGACTAAATTCATTATCTTTCCTTGGATTTTAACCAAGACCTTGTGATTGGAAGTCACTAATACTAACTTTAGTACTAGAAAGATTATGAGCCTCATCAGTAGATGGAGATGTATAGGAATAGTCAAACGACGTCTACAAAGTGTCAATATCAGGCAGCTGCTTCGAATCCGAAGTGGTGTTCAGATGTAAAGTGGTATTGAACTTGACGTAGAAGGCAGACGGCCAGGAAGGAGGAGCCAATGATGACGTGGAGTCCGTGGAATCCTGTCGCTACGAAGAAGGTAGAACCGTAAACCCCGTCAGCGAGTGTGAAGGGTGCTTCATAGTATTCTATACCTTGGAGGAAGGTGAAGTAGAAGCCAAGAAGGATTGTCAGCAGGAGGGATTGAATTGCTTGTTTTCGTTCGCCTTCTATAATGCTGTGGTGGGCTCAGGTGACTGTTACACCTGAGGCAAGTAGAACGGCCGTGTTAAGGAGGGGTACTTCGAATGGGTCTAGGGGAGTGATGCCAGTTGGTGGTCAGCAGCCTCCTAACTCTGGAGTAGGGGCTAGGCTAGCGTGGTAGAAGGCTCAGAAGAATCCTAGGAAGAAGAAAACTTCAGAGGTAATAAAGAGGATTATTCCGTATCGGAGCCCTTTTTGAACAGGGGGCGTGTGGTGTCCTTGGAATGTGCCTTCTCGTACAATGTCTCGCCATCATTGGTATATTGTTAAGAGAAGAAGGACTAATCCGAGAGATATCAATGTTGTGGAGTGGAAGTGGAATCAAATTGCGAGACCTGATGTCATTAGCAGGGCAGCAACTGCGCCTGTTAGGGGTCAAGGGCTGGGGTCAACTATGTGGTATGCGTGTGCTTGGTGGGCCATTAGACGTTTTCTTGTAGGTAGAGGCTTAGGAGAAGGACGAAGACATAAGCTTGGATTATTGCGACGGCCACTTCTAGTAGGGTTAAGAGAAATAGAAGTGTTGCTGTGAGAATTGCAACAGTGGGCATTAGAGGGAGAAGGACAAAGGCAGCTGTAGCGATGAGCTGAATTAGTAGGTGGCCAGCTGTGAGGTTGGCTGTAAGTCGAACTCCTAGGGCTAGGGGACGAATAAACAGGCTGATTGTTTCGATAATGATGAGGACTGGAATCAGAAGGGTAGGGGTTCCTTCTGGCAGAAGATGGCCTAGTGCAATGGTTGGCTGGTTTCGCATTCCAATAATTACTGTTGCCAGTCAAAGGGGAACTGCAAGGCCCATGTTGAGGGACAGTTGTGTAGTTGGGGTAAATGTGTATGGGAGCAGCCCTAGCATATTGAGGGTGATAAGGAAGAGTATTAGGGATGTCAGGATCAGGGCTCATTTGTGGCCTCCGGGATTTAGGGGCAGAAGAAGTTGTTGTGTAAATCGGTTGATAAATCAGCCTTGAAGGGTTAGTAGACGGTTGTTTAACCATCGTGTTGAGGGAGTTGGATAAAGAGTTCAAGGGAGGCTGAGGGCAAGGGCTATTAGGGGAATGCCTAGGTAGTTGGGGCTCATAAATTGGTCGAAGAAGCTTAGTGTCATGGTCAGGTTCAGGGCTCTGTTTTGGGTTTCTCAGTACTTTGAGAGGTGGGCTCGTTTGGGAAAGTATGGGCTATAACTTTAGGGGGAAGAATGGTTAGGAAGACTAGTCAGGAGAAGACTAGAATGGCAAATCAGGGAGCGGGGTTGAGTTGGGGCATGCAGCTAAGGGTGGTCGGGAGTCACCAGTCTTTAGCTTAAAAGGCTAACGCTATGGCCCTGTTTAGCTTCTTAGCTAGGCGTCTTCAAGTATTAGGGATGATCAGTTTTCAAAGTGTTCTAGAGGGACTGCTTCAACTACAATGGGCATGAAGCTGTGGTTAGCACCGCAGATTTCGGAGCATTGTCCATAGAAAACACCGGGTCGGGATGCAATGAAGGCTGTTTGGTTTAGGCGACCGGGAACTGCGTCTATTTTTACACCTAGAGCAGGGACAGCTCAGGAGTGTAGTACGTCTTCGGCAGAAACTAAAACACGGATGGGGGATTCAACGGGAATTACTATTCGATGGTCCGCTTCTAAAAGGCGGAATTGACCAGGGGTCAGGTCTTGTGTTGGAATCATGTACGAGTCAAACCCTAGGTCTTCGTAGTCAGTATATTCGTAGCTTCAGTATCATTGGTGGCCCATAGCTTTAATCGTGAGATGAGGGTCATTGATTTCGTCTATTAGGTAGAGGATGCGAAGTGAGGGGAGGGCAATGAGGATAAGAATAATTGCTGGAAGAATTGTTCAGATAATTTCAATTTCTTGGGAATCTAAGATGTATTTGTTGGTAAGTTTGGTGGAGACCATCGCCACAATAATGTAAAGTACTAGTGTACTAATTAAAAACACGATTATTAGTGCATGGTCGTGGAAGTGAAGAAGTTCTTCTATAACAGGTGAAGCTGCATCTTGAAATCCTAGTTGTGAGGGATGTGCCATTAAGTCAAGACACGCGGGGGTTTAACCCACAATTCTGCCTTGACAAGGCAGTGTAATGGCTGTTTTACTAGTGTCTTATAAAGAAAGTGACAGAGTGGTTATGTGGTTGGCTTGAAACCAGCCTACGGGGGTTCAATTCCTCCCTTTCTCGGTTAGTTTGATTGAACTTGAACGAATGCAGGCTCTTCGAATGTGTGATAAGGAGGAGGGCAGCCGTGTAGTCACTCTACGTTAGTCATTGTTAGTTCTACTGACATAACTTCACGTTTAGCGGCGAATGCTTCTCAAATAATGAAGAGGAACATAATGACAGCTACGAGGGAGATTAGGGAGCCGATTGAAGAGACTGTATTTCATAGGGTATAGGCGTCAGGGTAGTCTGAGTACCGTCGAGGCATTCCGGCCAGGCCTAGGAAGTGTTGGGGGAAGAAGGTTAGGTTGACCCCTACAAACATAACCCCAAAGTGGATTTTTGTTCAGGTGCTATGCAGGGTGTAACCCGAAAATAGGGGGAATCAGTGCACAAAGGCGGCAACGATAGCAAATACTGCTCCTATCGACAGAACGTAGTGGAAGTGGGCTACTACGTAGTATGTGTCGTGAAGAACAATATCTAGTGAGGAGTTGGCTAGGACGATTCCTGTTAGACCTCCTACTGTGAAGAGGAAAATAAAGCCAAGGGCCCATAGCAGTGGGGTTTCTCATTTAATAGAGCCTCCGTGAAGGGTTGCTAGTCAGCTAAAGACTTTAACGCCTGTAGGAATAGCGATGATTATCGTAGCAGATGTGAAGTAGGCACGGGTGTCTACGTCCATTCCAACAGTAAACATGTGATGTGCTCATACGATGAAGCCTAGAAGGCCGATTGCCATCATAGCTCAGACCATTCCTATGTATCCAAAGGGTTCTTTTTTACCAGCGTAGTAGGCAACAATGTGGGAGATCATACCGAAGCCTGGTAGAATTAAAATGTATACCTCTGGATGGCCAAAGAATCAGAAGAGGTGTTGGTAGAGGATAGGATCCCCTCCTCCTGCGGGGTCAAAGAAGGTGGTGTTTAGATTTCGGTCTGTAAGAAGCATTGTAATGCCGGCAGCTAGTACTGGAAGGGAAAGGAGAAGAAGAACGGCGGTAATAAGGACGGCCCACACAAATAGTGGTGTTTGGTACTGTGAAATTGCCGGAGGTTTCATATTGATAATGGTTGTGATGAAGTTAATAGCCCCTAGAATTGAGGAAACACCTGCTAAATGAAGGGAAAAAATAGTTAGATCAACTGATGCTCCCGCATGTGCTAGGTTTCCTGCTAGTGGGGGATATACTGTTCATCCAGTCCCGGCACCAGCCTCTACTCCAGAGGAGGCGAGTAGGAGCAGGAATGATGGGGGAAGGAGTCAAAAGCTCATGTTGTTTATTCGGGGGAATGCTATATCGGGGGCTCCAATCATTAGGGGGATCAGTCAGTTCCCGAATCCTCCGATCATAATTGGCATTACTATAAAGAAAATTATTACAAATGCATGTGCTGTAACGATTACATTGTAAATTTGGTCGTCTCCAAGAAGAGCTCCTGGTTGGCTAAGTTCTGCCCGAATAAGCAGGCTTAGTGCAGTGCCCACTATCCCAGCTCAAGCACCAAATACTAGATAAAGGGTGCCGATGTCTTTGTGATTGGTCGAGAAAAATCAACGTGTGATTGCCACAGGTAAGATGGCTGAGGTTTAAGCGGTGGATTGTAGCCCCATAGACAGAGGTTTGAGTCCTCTTCTTACCAAGCTCTGAGGTGTATTTACATATTAGATTGCAAATCTAAAGAAGTAGACTAATCGTCTGCCGGGGCTTTCCCCCGCCTATTTAGTCTGTCTATTAGGCGGGGGAAAGGTAGATGGATGCTCGCTGGTTTGAGCGCTTAGCTGTTAACTAAGAGGTTGCAGGATCGAGGCCTGCCTATCTAGAAAGGCTTTAGCTTAATTAAAGTGTCTGTTTTGCATGCAGGAGATGTGGGGTAATGTCCCGCAAGTCTTACAGGGACTGGGAGATTCTCACTCCCACTGAGGGCTTTGAAGGCCCTTGGTCTAGGTATTAGCCTAAGTCTCTTAGAGGGTTAGTAATGCTATTACAGCGGGGGTAAGAGGGAGGAGAGAGAGGGTTGCTATGGTAGAGACGGCAAGTGGGAGGGTTAGTTGTGTTGTTGGCAGTCGTCAGGGGGTTGTCCCGGAGAGGCTGTTTGGGGAAATAGTTAGAGTCATCGCGTATGTAAGGCGAAGGTAGAAGTATAGACTTAGAAGGGCTGTTAGTGCGGCTAGTGTGGCTGTTGGTGCCAGGTCCTGCTTAGTAAGTTCTTGAAGGATTAGTCATTTTGGTATGAAGCCGGTCAGTGGGGGAAGGCCTCCTAAGGAAAGTAGGACGAGGGGGGCAAGGGAAGTTAGTGCGGGAGTCTTGGCCCACGAGATGGCGAGAGTGTTGATGTTGGTTGCTTTGTTTAGTTTAAATACAAGGAATGTTGAGAATGTCATAACAAGGTATGTAAGAAGGGTTAAAAGGGTGAGGGAGGGGGAAAATTGTAGTACTAGGATCATCCAACCAAGGTGGGCGATTGATGAATAGGCAAGGATTTTCCGTAGTTGTGTTTGGTTTAGTCCACCTCATCCCCCGACGAGGGTCGATATAAGGCCTAATAAGATTAGGAGTGATGAGTTGGCGGGTTGAATTTGAAGAAGAAGGGCAAAGGGGGCTAGTTTTTGTCAGGTTGAGAGGATAAGCCCAGTAGTAAGGTCTAATCCTTGAAGGACTTCTGGGAGTCATGAGTGTGTGGGGGCAAGGCCAATTTTTAGGGCGAGGGCAATAGTAATTATGGTGACGGGAAGGGGGTGAGACATCTGTTGGATGTCTCATTGTCCTGTGAGTCATGCGTTTGTGGTACTTGCGAATAGTAGTATTGCGGCGGCAGTGGCTTGGGTAAGGAAGTATTTGGTGGTTGCTTCAACTGCTCGAGGGTGGTGGTGTTGGGCTATTAGAGGGATGATTGCAAGGGTATTTATTTCAAGTCCTATTCAGGCAAGGAGTCAATGTGAGCTTGCGAATGTGATTGTAGTTCCTAGGCCTAGTCCGAATAAAAGGGTGGCTAAGATGTACGGGTTCATTAGTAAAGGAAGGAGTTTAACCAACATGTTTGGGGTATGGGCCCAAAAGCTTAATTAGCTGACTTTACTAGGAAGTGGTGTAGTGGAAGCACTGAGAGTTTTGATCTCTCCAGGTAGGGTTCGAGTCCCTTCTTTCTAAGGAGTTGGAGGGACTTTAACCCTCATGGTTCACTCTATCAAAGTGGCCCTTTTCTTCAGGCACAGCTCCAGGACTATAGTTGTGGGGGAAGGCCTGCGAATGCGATTGGAAGCGCGAGGTGTCAAATCACCAGGGCGAGGGTTAGGGGAAGGAAGTTTTTTCAGATTAGGTGCATGAGTTGGTCGTACCGAAATCGGGGGTACGAGGCTCGTACTCATAGGAAAACAATAGAGAGGAAGGCTGCTTTGGTCATTAGGTTTATTGCAGTGAGTTCTGGAATGGTTGGGATGTGGGAGGCTCCTAGGAAAAGGGTGGCGGAGAGTGTATTTATGAGGAGAATATTAGCGTACTCTGCTAAGAAAAATAGGGCGAAGGGCCCTCCTGCGTATTCTACGTTGAAGCCTGAGACTAGTTCAGATTCTCCTTCAGTGAGGTCAAAGGGGGCACGGTTGGTTTCTGCTAGGGTAGAAATATATCATATTGCAGCGAGGGGCCAAGCTGGAAGAATTAATCAGATGCTCTCTTGAGCAACGTTAAAGGTTTGGAGTGTGAAGCCTCCCGTAAAAATGATAGCATTGAGAAGAATCAAGCCTAGGCTTACTTCGTAGGAAATGGTTTGGGCAACGGCCCGTAGGGCCCCGATTAGTGCGTATTTTGAATTTGATGCTCACCCTGAGCCTAAGATTGAATAGACTGCAAGGCTGGATAGTGCAAGGATAAATAAGATACCGAGATTTAAGTCGATCACGGGGTATGGGAGGGGCATAGGGGCCCATAGGGTGAGAGCTAGGGTAAGGGCTAGTATTGGGGTCAAAAGAAATAGAAGGGGGGAGGAGGTTGAGGGACGTACAGGTTCTTTAATAAATAGTTTAACTCCGTCGGCGATTGGTTGAAGAAGACCGTAGGGGCCTACAATGTTTGGTCCTTTTCGTAGTTGTATATAGCCAAGTACTTTTCGTTCGATTAGGGTAAGGAAGGCGACGGCTAGGAGAACTGGCACAATAAAGGCCAGGGGGTTAATGATATGGGTGATGAGTGTTGAGATCATAGTTAAGGAGAGGACTTGAACCTCTGTGGAAAGGGCTTAGGTCTTTTGCAGTAACCGGGCTCTGCCACCTTAACATGTCGTTCTTTCAGACATACGGGTTGTGCCCTTTTGCCTATTTTATTTGTTTTCATTAGGTGGGGGTGAGGCGTACTTGAAGTAGGGGCCTCTTCTTTTCGGTCCTTTCGTACTAGAAAAGATCACTTCATAGATAGAAACTGACCTGGATTACTCCGGTCTGAACTCAGATCACGTAGGACTTTAATCGTTGAACAAACGAACCCTTAATAGCGGCTGCACCATTAGGATGTCCTGATCCAACATCGAGGTCGTAAACCCCCTTGTCGATATGGCCTCTAAAAGGGGATTGCGCTGTTATCCCTAGGGTAACTCGGTCCGTTGATCGGTCTTGCCGGATCTAGATGGTCAGAAATTCTGTTTATTAGAGCGGGAGCTCTTGGTTGTGAGAGGAGGTGTTCTCATTCCACGTGGGGGTTTTGTGTTTCCCCGCGGTCGCCCCAACCAAAGACATTAGGGCAGGGTTCATTTGGTTTGGTCTTTTGTTTTAGGGTTTTTAACATGGTCTGCCTTGGTGTCTAAAGCTCCATAGGGTCTTCTCGTCTTATGTGCGTATCCCCGCTTCTGCACGGGGAGATCAATTTCATTGACTTGAAAGAGGAGACAGCTAAGCCCTCGTTATGCCATTCATACAGGTCTCCATTTAAAAGACAAGTGATTGCGCTACCTTCGCACGGTCAAAATACCGCGGCCGTTAAACTTTCAGTCACAGGGCAGGCGGGACCTCTTATTCATTGATTTTGCAAGAGGCGATGTTTTTGGTAAACAGGCGAGGCTTCTATGTGTTTGCCGAGTTCCTTCTCTTTCTTTTAGTCTTTCCTTGGGTGCACACCAGTGTGGGGTTAACGGTTGTGTAATTGGGTGGTTTTCTGGTTGTTTGGTCTGTTGTTCAGTACCCTCTTTGTTTGGGGCCGGTTAAGGTTCGGTGGGAGGTCCGTTCCGATTTACACGTGTGCGAGGAGAGAGGTTGTGCTCTCTTATTACTCATGTTAGCATTATCACTCCCATGTTTGCATGGGATGGCCTGGTAGATTGAAGGGGGTTAAGATTAAATTATCAGAATGGGGAGGGGTGGGGTTATGTTTGAGCTTTAACGCTTTCTATAGGGATGGCTGCTTTTAGGCCCACTAAAACATACTACCTTTAATTTAAATATGATCTTTACCCTCCTGAAAAAGTTGTGTCTTGTATCAAAGGGGCTGTACCCCCTTTGACTAACTCTCTCGGTTTCTTTGTGTCAAAAGGGGGTAAGACGGAGGGGGAGGAAAGAAGCCGGGAGGCTGAACTTCTATTCAGTTCTCAGGCAACCAGCTATAACTGGGCTCGGTAGGTCTGTCACCTCTACTCAAAGCTCTTCCCACTCTTTTGCCACAGAGACGGGTTTGCCCTTATACTAGGCTGTCTTGGAGTAGCTCGCTCGGTTTCGGGGCTTTAAACTAAAGTGCTCTTTGCTTGGGGTTACTGGCTAAGTCATGATGCAAAAGGTACGAGGCTATATCTCTGCTTTTATATGCTTTACTGAGTTGTTTCATTTCTCTTTCAGCTTTCCCTTGCGGTACTTTTTCTGTAGCTCCACAGTTCCTTTTCTATCGCCTGTACTAGGGAGGAAAAATGATTTGTTTAGGGGTGAGTCTATGGTGTTAGGGGGTATTAATGGGGGTTTGTTGCTTTTGGTTAAGAGGGGCTAGCTGTTGGGCGTCAGGGTAATCCGATTTGCACGGATGACTTCTCAGTGTAAGGGAGATGCTTTTCTATCTTAGCTATACTCTGATTTTTCCAAGTGCACCTTCCGGTACACTTACCATGTTACGACTTGCCTCCCCTTTGCAATTTTAAGGTTTTAAGTATTTGAGTTTGTAAGCTCGGGGAGAGTGACGGGCGGTGTGTGCGCGCTTCAGGGCCGGTTTCAGCGGAACGCTCTATTTTCTGCTTACTGCTAAATCCTCCTTCAGATACGTGTTTCAGCGTATCGTTCGTAGTTCACTGTGTTAGTGAATGTAGCCCATTTCTTCCCTTTCCATACGCTACACCTCGACCTGACGTTTTGGGCTATGCCAATCTTGCTTACTATGAGTCCTTCACAGGGTAAGCTGACGACGGTGGTATATAGGCGGGAGGGACAAGGAAAGGTGAGGTTGAACGGGGGTAATCGGTTCTAGAACAGGCTCCTCTAGGTGGATCTAAAGCACCGCCAAGTCCTTTGGGTTTTAAGCTGATGCTCGTAGTACCCGGGCGGATAGTAGGTGTAGGTTACTATCAATGTTTATGGCTAGGCATAGTGGGGTATCTAATCCCAGTTTGTATCATAGCTTTCGTGGATTCAGATGTTGTAAAGCCACTTTCGTAGTTGGGCTTCTTACCTTCGGATGCGTATAACAGCTCTGAAGGCGTTCGGCTTTAGTGTTAAGTAAGTCTTAACCACTCTTTACGCCGGTGTCTATCAACTTGGGTCTCTCGTATAACCGCGGTGGCTGGCACGAGTTTTACCGACTCTCTTAGCTTTAACTAAGTCAAGTTTTCACTTATGGCTTAATGTTTATCACTGCTGAGTTCCCTTGAGGGTGTGGCTAAGCAAGGTGTCATGGGCTAGGGTTAGTTGTGCCTGATACCAGCTCCTTGTTCCCAAACAGGGAACTGTGGGGCATTCTCACAGGGGCGCGGATACTTGCATGTGTAAGTTTAGCTAAAGTTGATAGTAAAGTCAGGACCAAACCTTTGTGCCTGCGGAGCTTTCTAGGGCTCATCTTAACATCTTCAGTGTCATGCTTTAATTAAGCTACGCTAGC